GATTTGGTTTGTGTTTGGGTCTGTATTGACGAATTGTTATGTCCATCGAGCATGGAAAGATTGCACCCTATGGTTTATATGAGGTTAAAGAATATTCAAGTTAAGTCCAGCTACAATCAGTTTGCCTGGGACGAGGCCTCCCGGCCCTGGTGAGTGATACCATCCCTAAATTTAAAAAAATACCAGAGGCATGACAGCACAGTTATGTTAGGCATGGGCTGATTAGTCACGAATCCATCGAGATGTCTTATTTAAGGTCACCGTGTGGGCGATCTTCAATCAATGGCCCTGAAGTAAGAACCAGATGCCAGTTATAGTTTCAGTCTAGAAACCCCCAAGTGTTATGGGCCCGGAGCGAGAAGAGGGACACGTATTGGGCGGGTTGGTGATTTCACGGAGGTAGTCAAATCACGGGACACCATTAGGATATGATCTGCGCGTACTTGAAGTAAATTTCGAAGATGTATGTGCTATGTACGATCAATAATAATATGTGCTATGTAAGATTAAGAATTCATAATCCTAGCTTAATATCCATGTTATAGGTAATGGTATGTTGATTAATAAATATAATGTACTATGCACGTCTTCATTACATGTACATGCTTATAAGCATGGGGATAATAAATGAATGCACGATTATACATATATGTACTATGTACCTTAATACATTAATGTACTGTACCATAATTTATGTGGACGAGCAGATATGCACGATGTACATAGCAGCGTCTGTTGTGCTGTGGCAGACTTACTGGGGAGAGAGTCTGATTAAATTTATTTAATCACAAGGAATAGTTTAATAAGAATATCAGCTTTGGGTGCTGGTGGTGGAGTGTCGATTCTTCTTCCTTGAGTGTCCTAGGGAGGGGTTGGCTCCATTTCTGGTTTACAAGGCCAGTATAATAGTTATATTACAAGGACTATAGTTTCATAAGGTAGTTTTCTAGTCAACCTGCCAGTGGCATGAGGATAATGATAATGGTAAAATAAAGGATTGAGGCTACTTGTCCAATGATGATGAATGGGTGTTCTACTGGTTGGCCTCCAATTCATGTTAGTGTTAGTAGGTCGGCTACTAGGATTCAGAATAGGCATTGGCTGATTGGTCGGAATGTTATGCTACGTAGTTTTGATGTGTGTAGAAATGGGACGAAGATTAAAATTAGGATGGACATTACTAGTGCTAGCACTCCTCCTAGTTTATTTGGGATTGATCGAAGAATTGCGTAGGCGAATAAGAAGTATCACTCTGGTTTAATATGGGGAGGGGTGTTAAGGGGGTTGGCCGGTGAATAGTTGTCTGGGTCTCCTAGAAGGTCAGGGGCGAATAGGACTAGGCTTGATAGGACGAGTAACAGTGCTACTACTCCTAGGATGTCTTTGATTGTGTAGTATGGGTGAAATGGGATTTTATCGGCGTTTGAGTCGATGCCTAGGGGGTTGTTTGATCCTGTTTCATGAAGGAAGAGAAGATGAACAATTACTAGGGCTGTAATGATGAATGGAAGGATGAAATGGAAAGCGAAAAATCGGGTTAGGGTAGCTTTGTCTACTGAAAAACCCCCTCAGATTCATTCTACAAGGTCTGTGCCTACATATGGAATAGCTGATAGGAGGTTGGTAATGACTGTTGCTCCTCAAAATGATATTTGCCCTCAAGGCAGTACGTACCCTATAAATGCTGTGGCTATGGTAGCAAATAATAAGATGACTCCAATGTTTCATGTTTCAAGGTATATGTATGAGCCATAGTATAGCCCTCGTCCGACGTGGAGGAATAGGCATATAAAGAATATGGATGCGCCGTTGGCATGGAGGTATCGGATCACTCAGCCGTAGTTTACGTCTCGGCAGATGTGTGTGACTGAGGAAAAAGCTGTTGTGGTATCGGCGGTGTAGTGTATGGCTAAGAATAGGCCTGTGATAATTTGTAGCACAAGGCAGACTCCTAGTAGGGATCCAAAGTTTCATCATGAGGAAATATTTGATGGAGCAGGGAGGTCAATAAATGAGTGGTTAATAATTTTTAGTAGGGGGTGAGTTTTTCGGATGTTGGCCATTAGGTTCTTATAGTTGAATAACAACGGTGGTTTTTCATGCCACAGGTCATGGATAGCCCATGTAGGAATTATGCCTTATGTTGTGTTTCTATTCAGTGTGTTGTTTGTTATAGGTTTTGTTGGGTTTTCTACAAAACCTTCTCCTATTTATGGGGGTTTAGGGTTGATTGTTAGTGGGGGACTTGGTTGTGGGATTATTGTGGGTCTTGGTGGTTTGTTTTTGGGTTTAATGGTATTTTTAATTTATTTGGGTGGGATGTTAGTAGTGTTTGGTTATACGACTGCTATGGCTACAGAGGAATACCCTGAGATTTGGGGGTCTAATGTTGTTATTTGGGGAAGTTTGGTGGCGGGAATTATTATGGAGTTGATAGTGGTTGCGTGAATAGCTTGATGTGGTACTGATTTGGTGGTGAGTTTGAGTGGGCTAGAGGTTTGGGCAGTGTTTGATAATAGCAAGTCGGAATTATTACGTGAGGATTCGTTGGGGGTGGCTTCTATCTATGATTATGGTTATTGATTAATAGTTATGGCCGGGTGGATCTTATTTATTAGCATTTTTATTGTAATCGAAATCACTCGGGCTGGGAGGGGTTATGTTGCAATAAGTAGTGCTAGTAGCATAGAGAATATGAACGACAAGAAGTAAAATTTGATTTGTCCTTTTTGGTTGGAGATTTTTAGTGAGGCTTTCAATTGGATTTCAGCAATTGATTTTGGCAGAGCTGCTTCTAGTCAGGTTAAGTCTAGTAGCATGGACGACAGGTTTTGACTTGTTTTTAGGCTTGTGTAAGGGATTAGGCGATGGATGATTAGGGGGTAGTAACCTAGCATTGTTGAAAATTTGTAGCTGGGTGACGGGTGTTTGTGTTTTAAGAATAAGGTTATGGAGTTTAGTTCTATGGCGATTGTAAAGCCGATGATTGTTACGAATAGGGCAGTAAGTTTTATGNAGAATGGTATTGTTATTTGTTGGGTGTACATGGGTATGATACTTGAAGAAATTAGGAACCCTGCAAAAATGCTTCCTAGGGCTAGGCGTTTAATTGGGTTGATTAGTATTGGGTTGTTTTCGTTGATGGTAATAATTGGCGGGTAGCGCGGTTGGTTTATGAGTGCATAGAATACGATGCGTGTGCTATACACAGCTGTGAGGGATGTAGCTACTAGGGTGATCACTAGGGCTCAGGCGTTGATGTATGAGGTGTTGGCTGCTTCAATGATTAAGTCTTTGGAGTAAAAGCCTGTTAGGAATGGTGTGCCTGTTAAGGCCAGGCTTCCGATAAGTAGGGCTGAAGATGTAAATGGGAGGTTCTTGTGTAGGCCCCCTATTTTTCGGATGTCCTGCTCGTCATTTAGGCTGTGAATAATGGACCCGGAGCATAAGAAGAGTATTGCTTTGAAAAAGGCATGTGTACAGATGTGCAGGAAAGCCAGGTAGGGTTGATTGATGCCAATGGTCACTATTATCAGTCCTAGTTGACTGGATGTGGAAAATGCTACGATTTTTTTGATATCATTCTGTGTTAGTGCGCAGATGGCTGTGAATAGGGTGGTAATGGCGCCTAGGCATAGGGTAATGGTTTGAATGGTTTTGTTGTGTTCGATTAGGGGGTTGAATCGAATTAGTAAAAATACCCCTGCCACCACTATAGTGCTTGAGTGGAGTAGGGCTGATACAGGGGTGGGTCCCTCTATTGCAGAGGGGAGTCAGGGGTGAAGTCCAAATTGGGCTGATTTACCAGCGGCCGCTAAGACAAGGCCACATAGTGGTAGAAGGCTAATTTTGTTGTCAAGGGTGAGGATTTGTTGAATGTCCCAAGTGTTTAGGTTAATAGTGAATCAGGCTATAGCTAAGATAAAGCCAATGTCGCCAATTCGGTTGTATAAGATGGCTTGTAGGGCTGCTGTGTTAGCGTCTGACCGTGAATATCATCACCCAATTAGTAAGAATGATATGATGCCAACTCCTTCTCACCCAATGAATAGCTGAAATAAGTTGTTGGCTGTGACTAGGATTATTATTGTAATTAGGAATGTGAGGAGATAGAGGAAAAATCGGTTGATGTTGGGGTCTGAGTGTATATATCATATGGAGAATTCTATGATAGATCATGTTACGAACAGTGCTACAGGGATGAATATTATGGAGAAATAATCTAGTTTGAAGCTGAGTGTGATTTTTAGCGTTTGTAGGGTTATTCAGTGCCAGTTTGAGATTACGGCTTCTTGGCCAGAGTGGATAAAGATTATAGCTGGGATTAGGCTGGTTAGAAATGCGTATGAGACGGCCGTTTTTACGTAGTGCGGGTATATTGGTATTTTATAGATTTTTGTTAAGGCTGCTAGTATGGGTATTACAAGGATTACCAGGGATAAAATTAACATTGGTGAGAGTGCATTAATTACTTTTATTTGGAGTTGCACCAATTTTTTGGCTCCTAAGACCAACGGATCACTTCTATCCTTTAAAAGTGAGGAAGCCATGATTATTATTCACGGTGGCATTGAATTAGCAGTTCAATAGTCTTTCTCGGTGAATAAGGAGAGTTAAACTCCTATTACTAGATTCACAATCTAGTGTTTTTCTTAAACTATATTGACATAGGGTAGGACCCATAATAATGTTTGGTTTCAGTATAAGGAGGAATAGTGGAATTAGGTGTATAAGCATGAGGCTGTTCTCTCGTGTGAATGATGGTTTAATGTTATTAATGTGGTGTGTGAATTTGCCTCGTTGGGTTGTGATAAGTATATAAAAAGAATATAGTGCTGTAATTAGCATGTTTAGGCCTATTAGGATAATTGTGAAGTTAGATCATGCGAATGACGATATGATCACTAACATCTCCCCTATCAAGTTAATTGTTGGGGGAAGAGCAAGGTTAGATAGGCTTGCCAGTAGTCATCAGAATGCCATCAGTGGTAAGACAGTTTGTAGGCCTCGCGCTAGTAATATAGTTCGACTGTGGATACGTTCGTAATTTGAGTTTGCCAGGCAGAATAGAACTGAGGATGTGAGTCCATGAGCTACTATAAGTATAGTAGCCCCTATGTAGCTTCATGGTGTTTGAATTATAATTGCTGCTACTACTAAGGCCATGTGGCTAACGGAAGAGTATGCGATTAGTGATTTTAGGTCGGTCTGTCGTAAGCAGATAGCGCTTGTTATGATTATGCCTCATAAGGACAGGACTATAAAAGGGTAGGCTATGGATTTTGTAAGGGGTTCAAGTATAATTGAGATCCGTATTATCCCATAACCCCCAAGTTTTAATAGGACTGCGGCAAGGACTATTGAGCCTGCGATTGGGGCTTCCACGTGAGCTTTAGGGAGCCATAAGTGGAGTCCGTATAATGGTATTTTCACCATAAAGGCTATTATGCAGGCGAGTCATAGTAAATTATTAGATCAAGATGGAAGTAGGGATTTATGGGTTAGGGTAATTAGGGGGAAATTTAGGGTTCCTATGATGTTTTGTAGATAGATTAGGGCTACTAGCAGGGGGAGTGAGCCTAGAAGAGTATAAAATAGGAAGTATGTGCCGGCATTTAGTCGTTCAGTTTGATTCCCTCACCGTGTAATAATAACCAGAGTTGGGATTAAGGTGGCCTCAAATAGAATGTAGAATAGGATTAGTTCTGTGGCTGTAAATGTTATGATCAAGAAAAATTGCAGGAGCACGAGTATGGTAATATATAACTTTTTCCGTGCGATAGGCTCTTTACTGAGGTGATTCTGGCTAGCTATAATTATCAAGGGTAATAGTCAGGTGGTTAGGATTAATAGTGGAGTTGACAGTGGATCTGAGAAGAAATTAGGAGAGAAGTTCAGGCTGGCATCTAGTGTTTGGTGGAGTATGGATAGGCTAACTAGGCTAATTAAAAGGCTGTGGAGAGTAGTGTTAATTCAGATTATATTGTTTTTGGATAGTCATGTTAATGGTATGAGTATGGCGGTTGGTACAATAATTTTTAGCATTGTAATAAATTAAGATTTTGCACGTAGTCTAACCCGTATGTATTTGATACCATGACTAGGAGGGCGAGGCCAATGGCTGCTTCACAGGCGGCGAAGACTAAAAGAATAATAGGTAACATGGCTGTAAGAATTAGGTGATTATTTAGGACTATAATTGATGCTATAATAAATAGTGATAGTATTATTCCTTCTAGGCACAGTAGGGCGGATATTAGGTGGGAACGGAATAGTAAGAGTCCTATGAGTGATGTGGCAAAGGCCAGAACAATATTTACATAGATGGATGGCATGTTAGTGATTATGGTCAACCATAGTCTAATGAGTCGAAATCATTTGTTTTTGTTAAACTAATCACTATATTCGGCTCACTCTAGTCCTTTTTGGAGTCATTCGTATGCCAGCCCTAGGGCTAGAGCTGAGATTAGGAGCAAGGCTATGGTGAGTATAGTAATCGGATAATTAGACTGAATTGCTCATGGCAGTGGAAGTAAAAGGGCGATTTCTAGATCGAATAGAAGGAATGTGATAGCCACTAAAAAGAATTTTATGGAGAATGGTAGTCGGGCCGATCCTATTGGATCAAAACCGCACTCGTAAGGAGTGTATTTTTCCATGTAAATGTTGAGTTGTGGTAGCCAGAAGGCAATGGTTACTAGCAGGGCTGCTAGCGATGTGTTTACAATTAGNGCTAGGATTAGGTTAATTACCTCTTCCCGAAGTCTCGGGCCTTGTTGATTGGAAGTCAACTGTACTAGTATACTAAAGGGGTTATGAGCCTCATCAGTAGATTGATACGTAGAGGAATAATCAAACGACGTCTACAAAGTGTCAATATCATGCCGCTGCTTCGAATCCAAAGTGATGATTAGATGTGAAGTGAAATTTCATTTGACGGATAAAGCAAACCAAGAGGAAAGTGGATCCAATAATTACATGCAGGCCGTGGAATCCAGTAGCTATAAAAAATGTTGAGCCGTAGACTCCGTCTGAGATGGTAAAAGATGTTTCGAAATACTCTGAGGCTTGAAGAGCTGTGAAGTAAGCTCCTAGTAAAATTGTAATAAATAGAGCTTGTATTATATTTTTCCGGTTACCCTCTATTAGGCTATGATGGGCTCACGTGATTGATACTCCTGAGGCTAGAAGAACTGATGTGTTTAGTAGTGGAACCTCAAGTGGGTTTAGTGGGGTGATGCCTGTTGGGGGTCAGCAGCCTCCTAGTTCTGGTGTAGGGGCTAGGCTTGAGTGGTAGAAGGCTCAGAAAAATCCTGCAAAGAAGAAGACTTCTGAGATAATAAAGAGAATTATTCCATATCGTAGTCCTTTTTGGACGATTGGGGTATGATGCCCTTGGAACGTGCCTTCACGGACAATGTCTCGTCATCATTGGTATATGGTAAGGGTGTTGGTTGTGAGTCCTAGGGCCAGTAGAATATAAGAGTTAAAATGAAATCACATTACTAGGCCGGATGTTAATAGGAGAGCTGACAGGGCGCCTGTTAAAGGTCATGGGCTAGGGTTAACTATATGGTAAGCATGTGTCTGGTGGGTCATTAGGTGTTATCATGTAGGTATAGGCTAACGAGTAGGGTAAATACATAGGCTTGGATTAATGCCACTGCAAACTCTAGTACTGTTAGCAGGATTAAGATGATAAATGTTACTATAGCTGTTGGAGTACTGATTGATGTTAGTACAAGAGTGGCCCCTCCAATTAAGTGTATTAGAAGGTGCCCAGCGGTGATATTGGCTGTTAGTCGAACGGCGAGGGCTATAGGTTGGATTAAGAGACTAATAGTCTCGATAATAATGAGTATAGGGATAAGGGGGATAGGGGTGCCTTGGGGGAGAAAATGTGCTAAAGATGCCTTGGGTTTGTGTCGGAACCCCATAATCACAGTGCCCGCTCATAGTGGAATAGCTATACCTAAATTTATAGATAGTTGTGTTGTCGGTGTAAACGAGTGAGGTAATAAGCCTAAGAGGTTAGTTGAGCCAATGAAAATAATTAATGAGGTTAATATCAAGGCTCATGTTCGTCCTTTGGTACTGTGGATTGTTATTATCTGTTTCATGATGAGTTGAGTGAGTCACTGTTGAATGGTAACTAGGCGGTTACTAATGAGTCGTGATGGGGCGGGGAATAGGATACTTGGGAATGCGATGATCAGTACTACAATTGGTAGGCCTATTAAGGTTGGGGTAATGAAAGAGGCAAAAAGGTTTTCGTTCATTTTTGGTTTCAGGGTGTGTCTTGCTTTTTTGTTTTTAGGGTTTTTGGGGCTGGCGAGTTGGGGTACTCGTAGCTTGATAGTTTTAGTTGAAATAGAATATATAGCGTTACAATTGTAGAAATAATAGTAATGAATCATGTGGATGTGTCTAGCTGTGGCATGCTCACTATGGAGGCATTGGTCTCTATCTCTAACTTAAAAGGTTAGCGCTACTAGCTTCATAGTGCTTATAGCATTGTTGTTGTTCAATTTTCGAAGTGTTTTAGAGGGACTAGCTCAAGGACAATAGGCATAAAGCTGTGATTGGAGCCACAGATTTCCGAGCATTGCCCATAGAATAAACCTGGTCGTGTTGAGACTAGAGTGGCTTGGTTTAGTCGTCCTGGGATAGCGTCTGTTTTTAATCCTAGTGATGGGATAGCTCATGAGTGTAGGACATCTTCTGATGAAATTAGCATTCGTACAGGGACTTCTATAGGTAGAACTACTCGATTGTCTACTTCAAGAAGTCGAATACCGCCTGGCTTTAGATCTGACGTCGGGATTATATAGGAGTCGAAGGTCAGGTCCTCGTAGTCAGTGTATTCGTAACTTCAGTATCATTGATGGCCTATTGTTTTAACTGTTAGTGAGGGGTTATTAATTTCGTCCATTATGTACAGGATTCGTAGGGATGGCAGGGCGATTAGGATTAGAATGATGGCAGGTAAAATAGTTCAAATAGTTTCAACTTCTTGAGCATCCATTGTGCTGGTATGGGTGAGTTTAGTGGTAAGTATGAGCGAAATAATATATAGTACTAAGGAACTAATGAGGAATACAATCATTAGAGTGTGGTCGTGGAAATTAAGCAGTTCTTCTATGATAGGTGATGAGGCATCTTGGAATCCTAGTTGGAAGGGGTAAGCCATAAAGATACACAGGAGTTAAACCTGTAATTTAACTTCGACAAAGTTATGTAATTATTTTACTAGTACCTATATAAAGAAAGTCGTAGAGGCTACGGAGTTGGCTTGAAACCAATTTTTGGGGGTTCGATTCCTTCCTTTCTTGTCTAGGCTTTCACATATGCTGGTTCCTCAAATGTGTGATAAGGAGGTGGGCACCCATGCAATCACTCTAGATTAGTAGCTGTAAGTTCAACTGACGTAACTTCACGCTTAGAGGCAAATGCTTCTCAGATCATAAAAATTATTAATATAACTGCTGTTAGAGAGATAAATGATCCTATTGAGGAGACTGTGTTTCATGTTGTGTAGGCATCAGGGTAATCTGAGTAACGTCGTGGTATACCGGATAGGCCAAGGAAATGTTGTGGGAAGAATGTTAAGTTTACTCCTACAAATATAATTGTAAAGTGAATTTTTGCTCATGTTTGGTCAAGGGTGTAGCCTGTGAATAGAGGGAATCAGTGGACGAATCCACCTATGATTGCGAATACTGCCCCCATAGATAGGACGTAGTGGAAATGGGCTACTACATAGTATGTATCATGGAGAACGATGTCCAGGGAGGAGTTGGCTAGGACGATACCCGTGAGTCCCCCTACTGTAAATAGGAAAATAAAGCCTAGGGCTCATAGCATTGCTGGGGATCATTTAATATTACCTCCATGGAGAGTGGCCAGTCAGCTGAATACTTTTACACCGGTTGGGATGGCGATAATTATTGTTGCTGAGGTGAAGTAGGCTCGTGTGTCCACGTCTATCCCTACAGTAAACATATGATGAGCCCATACAATAAAGCCTAGGAAGCCGATGGATATCATGGCCCATACTATTCCTATATAGCCAAATGGTTCCTTTTTTCCTGAGTAATAAGTAACGATGTGTGAGATAATCCCAAAGCCCGGAAGAATTAGGATATATACCTCTGGGTGACCGAAAAATCAGAACAGGTGTTGATAGAGGATTGGGTCTCCTCCTCCTGCAGGATCAAAGAATGTTGTGTTTAGGTTTCGGTCTGTTAGGAGTATAGTGATGCCGGCTGCTAGAACTGGGAGGGATAGTAGAAGTAGTACAGCTGTGATGAGAACGGATCACACAAATAGTGGGGTTTGATATTGGGATATGGCTGGGGGTTTTATATTAATGATTGTTGTAATGAAGTTGATGGCCCCGAGAATGGATGATACTCCGGCCAAGTGAAGTGAGAAAATTGTTAGGTCTACTGAAGCTCCTGCATGGGCCAGATTACCGGCCAGTGGTGGGTAAACTGTTCACCCGGTGCCAGCTCCGGCTTCAACCATTGATGATGCTAATAATAGAAGGAATGAGGGTGGTAGTAGTCAAAAGCTCATATTGTTCATTCGTGGGAAAGCTATATCAGGGGCTCCAATTATTAATGGGACTAGTCAGTTTCCGAAGCCACCGATTATAATTGGTATTACTATAAAGAAAATTATTACAAATGCGTGGGCAGTGACAATAACGTTGTAAATCTGATCATCTCCTAGCAGTGCGCCAGGTTGACCAAGTTCAGCACGGATTAGCAGGCTTAGAGCTGTTCCCACTATCCCAGCTCATGCACCGAATAATAGGTATAAAGTTCCAATGTCTTTGTGGTTGGTTGAGAATAATCAACGGTTAATGAACATAGGTAAAATGGCCGAGCAGGCATTAGACTGTAAATCTAAAGACAGAGGTTGAGTCCTCTTTTTACCAAGCCCTGAGGTGAATTTTCATGTCGAATTGCAAATTCGAAGGCGCAGCTTCAATCCTGCCGGGGCTTCTCCCGCCTTTTTTTACTTGGCGGCGGGAGAAGTAGATTGAAGCCAGTTGACTAGGGTTTTTAGCTGTTAACTAAAGTTTCGTGAGGTCGGATCTCACCAATCTAGTAAGGATTTAGCTTAATTTAAAGCGTTTGGTTTGCATTCAATTGATGTGAGGTTGAGTCTCGCAGTCCTTAGAAGCAGGAATTAAGTAATGGGGACTTACTTGAAGCTTTGAAGGCTTCCGGTCTCATTTAACCTAAATTCCTAGAGTAAGTTTGATGTAAGTGGTCCGAGGGGTAGGGTTATAGTAGTAAGAACGATAATGGGCGGTAGAAAAATTATACTTTTTTTGTTCTCGAATTTTATTTTTATTTTGGTATTGTTGGAGGAAGGGAATAGCGTTAGTGAAGTAGAATAAATTAGTCGTATGTAGAAATATAGGTTTAGTAGGGCTATTATAGCTATTAATGTTGGTACAATAATGCTATCGTTTTTTGTTAATTCTTGAATGATGATTCATTTTGGTAAGAATCCTGTAAGTGGGGGGAGTCCCCCTAGTGACAGCAGTAGAACTATTAGTATTGAGGTTAGTAGGGGTGAATTATTTCATAGTTGGGATAGGGATAGGGTAGTTGTTGTATTGTTTAGTATTAGGGTTGTAAATACGGCTGTGGTAATGAGGATATAAATTACTAGGTTTAGGATTGTTGCTTGGACGTTGTAGGGTAAGATAGCGATTATTCAGCCTATATGGGCGATTGAAGAGTAAGCTATTATCTTTCGTAGTTGTGTTTGGTTTAGGCCCCCTCAGCCTCCGATTATAATAGATGTTAATGCTGCTAGTGTAGTTAGTGTGGTGTTAAGTGATGTTGAGATTTGACATAGGACTGAAATAGGGGCTAGTTTTTGTCAGGTCAATAATAGTATGCCTGCTTGCAGGGAGACTCCTTGTGCCACTTCCGGTACCCAAAAGTGGAATGGGGCCAGGCCTAGTTTTACTATCAGGGCAATTGTGATCATAAGTGATGCCGTGCTGTTAGCAATTTTTGAGATTGTTCATTGACCTGTGCATGTGGCGTTAATTAGGATAGCTATTATCAGGATTATTGATGCTGTGGCTTGAGTGATGAAGTATTTAGTGGCTGCCTCGGTTGACCGGGGATTTGGTTTTTTTATTAAGATGGGGATAAAGGCTAGTATATTTATTTCTAGTCCGATTCAGGCTAATAATCAGTGTGAGCTTGTTATGGTAATTATTGTCCCTGAGAAGATGGTGAATATAATTATGGCTATGATTAGGGGGTTGATTAGTACGGGAAGGGTATAAACCAACATTTTCGGGGTATGGGCCCGATAGCTTACTTAGCTGACCTTACTAGAATTTAGTGTATTGGTAGCACGAAGAATTTTGAGTTCTTGGGGATAGGTTCGATTCCTATAGCTCTAGAAATAAGAGGATTTAAACCTCTATGCTTTACTCTATCAAAGTAATTCTTTTATCAGACATATTTCTATGTTTGTGGCGGGATGCTTGATAGTGAGATTGGTATGGAGATATATCATATGCATATTGCTAGGGTTAGTGGGAGGAAGCTTTTTCATAGGAGATGTATAAGTTGGTCATATCGGAATCGGGGGTAGGATGCTCGAATTCATAGGAATATAACTGTTAGGATTAGTGTTTTAATTGTAAAATTGACGGTGAATAGTTCTGGTAGGAGACTATTATGGAATGGCCCTAGAAAAATGGTTGTTGTTAGGGCATTTATCATAATAATGTTTATGTATTCGGCCATGAAGAATAGGGCGAAAGGGCCGGCTGCATATTCTACGTTGAATCCGGATACTAGTTCGGATTCACCTTCTGCTAGGTCAAATGGTGCTCGGTTAGTTTCTGCTAGGGTGGAGATAAATCATATCATGGCTAGTGGTCATGCTGGAATGATTAGTCATGTATATTCTTGTGCTGTAATTAGGGTTGATAGAGTGAATGACCCGCTTATTAGTAGAACGCAGAGCAGGATGATGGCTAGTGTTACCTCATATGAGATTGTTTGTGCTACTGCTCGTAGGGCTCCGATTAGTGCATATTTAGAGTTGGAAGCTCACCCGGATCACAGGATGGAATAAACACCTAGACTTGATATGGCTAGGATGAATAGAATTCCTATATTTAGGTTAATCAGGGGATATGGTATGGGTAGTGGGATTCATATTGATAATGCTAGGCTGAGCGCTAGGATTGGTGCGGTGATAAATAGTATGGAGGAGGAGGTTAGTGGTCGTAAAGGTTCTTTAATAAACAGCTTCATGGCGTCGGCAAAAGGCTGGAGGAGACCATAGGGGCCTACTACGTTTGGTCCTTTACGGAGTTGCATGTAGCCAAGTACTTTCCGTTCAACTAAAGTTAGGAAGGCCATGGCTAAAACTACTGGGAGGATAAGTATTAATAGGTTAATTATAAACATTTTGTTAAGGAGAGGATTTGAACTTCTGGACTTAAAATCTTAAGTTTTAGGCAATTACCGGGCTCTGCCACCTTAACAAGCCCTGCTCTTGGGCAGGGTCTGTGATAACTTACTAGATTTAGATGAATTCATCTATTAAGTTTAAGGCATGCTTGGTGAATTGGCCTTATTCCTCTTGTCCTTTCGTACTGGGAGGAGTGTCTAATAGATAGAAACCGACCTGGATTACTCCGGTCTGAACTCAGATCACGTAGGACTTTAATCGTTGAACAAACGAACCATTAATAGCGGTTGCACCATTAGGATGTCCTGATCCAACATCGAGGTCGTAAACCCTATTGTCGATATGGACTCTAGAATAGGATTGCGCTGTTATCCCTAGGGTAACTGGTTCCATTGATCAACTTGTTGGATCAATTATGATGTAGGTTGCTTCGACTTGTTGTGTCTTGGCTTGTTCATTTCGGAGGATTTTTTATTCTCCGAGGTCACCCCAACCGAAATTGCTAACTCAGAATATATTTTTTATTCCTGTTTGGGTTGGATTAATTATATGTGAGTTAGTTAATTAAAGCTCCATAGGGTCTTCTCGTCTTATTAGGGCATCCCCGCCTCTTCACGGGGAGGTCAATTTCACTGATTGAGAGTAAGAGACAGTTAAACCCTCGTGTGGCCATTCATACAAGTCCCTAATTAAGGAACAAATGATTATGCTACCTTTGCACGGTCAGGATACCGCGGCCGTTTAACTTATGTCACTGGGCAGGCATTGCCTCTAATACTTGTTATGCTAGAGGTGATGTTTTTGGTAAACAGGCGGGGTTTATGTTTGCCGAGTTCCTTTTACTCTTTTGAATCTTTCCCTTGGGTCTAAGTGCACTCCGGTGTTGGGTCGACAGTTTATAAAATAGGCATCTTGAGTTAGGATTTAGTTTTATTAGACTGTTAACTATCAGTGGGCATCCGATCTGATATAGGCTTGTGCAGGGAGAATTATTTCTCGTTACTCATGCTAGCAGTGTCTCATCTACATTGGTGTAGATTGGTCCAGTTTGGGTTTAGGAGTTGACTGTGGTTTATGGGATTAAAGTATTTGCTTACTGTTGAGCTTGAACGCTTTCTTAATTGGTGGCTGCTCTTAGGCCAACTATGGGTATGCAGGTTTTTACTCTCTAATTAAGGTTTTGCCTAGTTCTAAGGAGCTGTACCCCCTTAGATTAACATTTAAGTCTACATTTGGATTAACTTTTCTTTAGGTAGATTTAAAGTTGAACTAAAATTCTATGCTGGACAACCAGCTATCACCAGGCTCGGTTGGCTTGTCACCTCTACTTACAAATCACTTCACTATTTTGCAACATAGATGAATTTGCTCTATTAGCTGTTTATAAGTAGCTCGTCTGGTTTCGGGGTATTTAACTTAAGTTCTCTTTGCTAAATTTGTTCTGGCTAGCTCATTATGCAAAAGGTACAAGGGTTAATCTTTGCTTTTTCTTACTGTTGATTCATCTTTCATCTTTCCCTTACGGTACTTTCTCTATAGCGCCTTGGTAGAGTTTCTATCTCCTATACTCCTGAGTGGTNAAATGCTTTAGCTTAATGAGTTGTTATAGTTGGGTGAATGTGTGCTTGGGCTAGAGTCAGTTCAAAACGATCGTCGAGCGACATTTTCTGGGTGTAAGCCAGACGCTTTTAGGTTAAGCTACATTTTGATTTAATCCTCCAAGTGCACTTTCCAGTACACTTACCTTGTTACGACTTATCTCCTCTTGTATACGTAGATTAGTAATTATGAATTATAAGTAGAGTATTTGAGGAGGGTGACGGGCGGTGTGTGCGTGCTTTATGGCCTTATTCAATTGGACTCTCTATTTCCAATTTACTGCTAAATCCTCCTTACACCCATAGGTTTCATATGGGTTGGCGTAATGTTCTGGACTAGAAAATGTAGCCCATGGCTTCCCATCCCATGGGCTACACCTTGACCTAACTTTTTTATGGTGGATGATCGGGCTTACTTGGCGTCCTTTTAAGGGTTTGCTGAAGATGGCGGTATATAGGCTGTATTAGCAAGGGATGGTGAGGTATATCGGGGTTTATCGATTACAGAACAGGCTCCTCTAGATGGATATAAAGCACCGCCAAGTCCTTTGAGTTTTGGGCTGTGGCACGTAGTACTCTGGCGAGTAGTTTTGTTATGGAGCTACCTAGGTTTACAATTAAGCATAGTGGGGTATCTAATCCCAGTTTGGGTCTTAATTATCGTGTAGTCTGGTGTCGTAAAGTTACTTTCGTTATTGTCCTTAATGGGCCGGTAGCATTTTACAGCTTGGGCTTTATTTGACTTTATTCTTAGGTTACCATAAACACGCTTTACGCCGTGATCTATTAATTTGGATTAATCGTATGACCGCGGTGGCTGGCACGAAATTTACCAATCCTTAGTAGTATAACTTAGTCGAACTTTCGTTCATGGCTTAATTTCTATCACTGCTGTAACCCGTGGGGGTGTGGTTGAGCAAGACGTTGTGAGCTACTATGTAGTGTGCTTGATGTCAGCTCCTTTTAGTCTGCAGACTTAGAGGGCATTCTCACTGGGTCGTAGATGCTTGCATGTGTAAATTTACTACCAATCAATAGAAAGGCTAGGACCAAACCTGTTGTTTATGGAGTCTATGACTCATCTAGGCATTTTCAGTGCCTTGCTTTGTGATAAGCTACATTAAC